CACGATATGTTCCCTATGGTAACTGAGTTCATGAATTATGGCCAACAAACAGTACGAGCCGCAAGGTATATTGGTCAAGGTTTTATGATTACCTTATCACACGCGAATCGTTTACCTGTAACTATTCAATACCCCTATGAAAAATTGATTACATCCGAGCGTTTCCGCGGCCGAATCCACTTTGAATTTGATAAATGCATTGCTTGTGAAGTATGTGTTCGCGTATGTCCTATAGATCTGCCCGTTGTTGATTGGAAATTGGAAACTGATATTAGAAAGAAACGATTGCTTAATTACAGTATTGATTTTGGAGTATGTATATTTTGTGGTAATTGCGTTGAGTATTGTCCAACAAATTGTTTATCAATGACTGAAGAATATGAACTTTCTACTTATGATCGTCACGAATTGAATTATAATCAAATTGCTTTGGGTCGGTTACCAATGTCAGTAATTGACGATTACACAATTCGAACAATTTTAAATTTGCCTGAAATAAAAACTTAATAACTCATTTTGATCTAAAAGAATGAGTTATTAAGTTTTTATTTGGTGAATAACTAGAATTTTATTAATATATTCATAATTATATTGATTATATTGATTAGGAGACGAGAATCATGTTTTAATTTATATTAAATAGATTTATATGACTATATTGAGGATTTCCAAATATATAGATTTAAATTACTCTTTCGAGAGATTAGGCCAATAACTATATCTACATCAATCCATATCCATGAAAATGGAATTTTTCATTTAATAATAATAATAATTAAGAACTATTATAAAAAAGTAGATTTCCCTCTTTTTTCCTGACCGGGTGTCAATAAAGTTATGAAAGATTTTGATTTATTTATCTCTTATTTTATATATAATGGATTTACCTGGACTAATACATGATTTTCTTTTAGTCTTTCTGGGATTGGGTCTTATATTAGGGGGTCTGGGAGTAGTATTACTTCCCAATCCCATTTATTCTGCCTTTTCATTGGGATTTGTTTTTGTTTGTATATCTTTATTCTATATTCTATCAAACTCGCATTTTGTAGCTGCCGCGCAGCTCCTTATTTACGTAGGAGCCATAAATGTTTTAATCATTTTTGCTGTGATGTTCATAAATGGTTCAGAATATTCCAAAGATTTCCGCCTTTGGACCGTGGGAGATGGAGTAACTTCCGTGGTCTGCACAAGTATTTTTTTTTCACTAATTACTACTATTCCAGATACGTCATGGTACGGGATTATTTGGACTACAAAAGCAAGCCAGATTATAGAGCAAGATCTGATAAGTAATAGTCAACAAATTGGGATTCATTTATCAACAGATTTTTTTATTCCGTTTGAATTTATTTCACTAATTCTTTTAGTTGCGTTAATCGGCGCAATTGCTGTAGCTCGTCAATAATAACTCTTTAGAACCGGAAAACCCTTGTTATGAGCTATCACATGCATTTCCTTTTTCTATTTGACTTTGGTCTTTATTAGTTTGATCTATTCCCAATATATTCCTTTATTTCATTATTCTAGTCAATCCAATTGGTTAAATTGTTGTTCATATTGAAATGAATCGAGATTGATGAGGAGTTGGTTAATGATGCTCGAACATGTACTTGTTTTGAGTGCCTATTTATTTTCTGTCGGTCTATATGGATTGATTACAAGTAGAAATATGGTTAGGGCTCTTATGTGTCTTGAACTTATATTAAATGCGGTTAATCTAAATTTTGTAACATTTTCTGATTTTTTTGATAGTCGTCAATTAAAAGGAGCAATTTTTTCTATTTTTGTTATAGCTATTGCAGCTGCTGAAGCCGCTATTGGACTCGCTATTGTTTCATCAATTTATCGTAACAGAAAATCAACTCGTATAAATCAATCTAATTTGTTGAATAAGTAATATTATCCTATTAAAATAAAATTAGAATTTTCATAAATCAATTAAAATTAGCATGTGTGCCACGTAAGGTATGATCATGTTATCACAAAGATAAGAAATCAAAGTAGTTTGGCACTGTCAATCCAGAAAAAACCGGGTAACTCATCGATTCATCTAGTATTAGTATTTAAATATATAATTCATTTATCAAGTTACTAGATTGAAACTTTATCACGTTCAAAAATATCGATCCAATGTCGCATTCAGTAAAGATTTATGATACATGTATTGGGTGTACTCAATGTGTCCGAGCCTGTCCTACGGATGTATTAGAAATGATACCTTGGGACGGATGTAAAGCCAAACAAATAGCTTCCGCTCCAAGAACAGAGGATTGTGTCGGCTGTAAGAGATGCGAATCCGCCTGCCCAACGGATTTCTTGAGTGTTCGAGTTTATTTATGGCATGAAACAACCCGCAGTATGGGTATAGCTTATTAATACGTTACAGAAACCTCTCCTTGAGTCCATTTTTTTTTACCGCCAAAACATGTGCCCAAAAATAAGATATTTTTGGGCACATGTTTTTCTGGTCCAAGCGTATCTTGTCTTTACCACGAAC